ATGCATACCTTAAGTAATTTAGAAGAGTATATAGCATTAATTTATGAAAAATACTTAAGAAGATCATTAATCGAGCTTGGGGAGGAAATAATTGAAAGTGGTTATTTGACTGAAATACCATTAGAAACAATTTTTACAAAAATTGAACACAAATTTTTTCTTATCTCTGAAACTAAATCAAAAAAACATATGATTAGTGTTCAAGAAGGATTACAACAAGTTTTAAGGGAAATTGAAGACGGTTTAAGGGTAACAAGGTTACCTGGATTAAAAACAGCATTTCTAGAGTTTGATATAATAACTCAAGGGTTCCAAAATTCTGATCTTATTATCATTGCTGGACGTCCTTCAATGGGGAAAACTGCTTTTGCTTTTAATTTAGCAAAAAATATTGCCCAAAATCATAAAACAGGAGTAGTTTTTTTTAGTCTAGAGATGACTCGCCAACAATTGCTATATAGATTATTAGCTTCTGAAGTTGGCATAACAAACACAAGATTAAGAGCCTCAAGGATTAAAGAAACTGAATGGGTTAAAATAAATAATACGATTCAAGATTTATCACAACTAAGACTTTTTATTGACGATACTCCAGATTTATCGGTTGGTGAAATAAAATTAAAAGTAAAGACAATTAATCTTGAATCCGCAAATCAAATAAGTTTGGTAGTCATTGATTATTTACAACTTCTAGAAGGTATAAATGAAGATGCGAATAGAGTCCAAGAACTTTCTAAAATTACGCGAGCTCTAAAAAAATTAGCCCGGGATTTAAATATTCCAATTATTGTTTTATCTCAATTGAGTAGAAACGTAGAAAGTAGAGTAAATAAAAGACCAATCTTAGCAGATTTAAGAGAAAGTGGTTGTATTAATTTTTCAGTTAAAAAAGCTACTCCACCGATAAAAAAAATAAAAGATAATTCCATTTTTTGTTGGACAGGTGATTCTATTTCTAAGCAAAAAATTTCCGATATTAAATTTACTGGGAAAAAACCGGTATATAAATTAGAAAGTAGTTTAGGTTGGTCTTTACTAATAAGTAGTAATCATAAAATCTTAACGAATAAGGGTTGGAAAAAAATTGACCAATTAGTCATAGATAATTTTATTAGTGTAAAATTATTACTTGGATTTAAATCTTTAAATAATTTAAGCAAGTATTCCATTACATGGGATAAAGTAACTAGTATAAGATATCACAAGTTAGCCCCTGTTTATGATTTACGTATTTCAAATTATTCAAACTATTTAACTAACCACTTAATCATTCATAATTCTATTGAACAAGATGCAGATGTTGTCATTATGCTATATCGTGATGAGTATTATAATAAAGATACTTTAGAAAAAAATTTAATTGAACTAATTATAGCGAAGCATAGAAATGGTCCCATTGGATCCACAAAATTAATCTTTGACCCAAAATACCTTAGGTTTTTTAATATCTAATTGCTTATTCTAATTTTGTAAACTTAAGTTTATAACTTTTATAGCGTCTATTAATAAAAAAATATAGAATAAATTTTTTTATACCTACTAATTAGTTAAAATTTAATTTGACTTAGAAGATAGAATTGGTTTATCATATATTTTAATCCTTCTGTGTTTGGTCTCTAGAGCGTCCTTAGTTCAGTTGGTAGAACATAGGTCTCCAAAACCTAGTGTCGAGGGTTCAAATCCTTCAGGGCGCGTATCATATAAAAACTAATAAAAGAAGTTCACCTCTACTAAAAATTAAAAACTAGAAACCTTATAATAAATTTTTAATTTTAAAATGATTAAATTCAAAAAAAAATATATATATGGCAAAAAAAGTAACTAGCATAATAAAACTTGCTTTATCTGCAGGTAAAGCTGTTCCGGCACCTCCAGTAGGGCCAGCTCTTAGTCAACACGGGGTTAATATTTCTGCTTTCTGTAAAGAATATAATGCAAAAACAGCTGATCAAATTGGTTTAATTATTCCAGTAGAAATATCAGTATATGAAGATAGATCTTATACATTTATACTAAAAACTCCACCAGCTTCAGTATTACTAGTTAAAGCTACTAATATAAAAAAAGGTGCGTCCGAGCCAAATAGGCAAATAGTAGGATCAATCACATCAGGTGAAATAAGAAAAATAGCCGAAATTAAATTACCAGATTTAAATACAAAAAGTTTAGATAGTGCTGTTAAAATTATTGCAGGGACTGCAAAAAATATGGGAATCACAATAACTGATTAATATTTATATTTAAAAAATTTTAAATAACGGGTCCAAAAAAAGAATGAGGAAATTAAATAAGCGAACGATAGCGAACAGACAAAAAATACAAAAACGCTTATATAGTCAAAATGATGCAATTCGTATTTTAAAAGAAACTGCAAATGCCAAATTTATAGAATCAGTTGAAGCACATATTTCTTTATCAATTGATCCCAAATATAGTGACCAACAATTACGAAGTACCCTAATTTTACCTAAAGGAACTGGGAAAACAAAACGTATCGCAGTATTAATGCCTTTAGAAAGTATTACACCAGAGTATAAAGAATTAGCTGATATAATTGGTTCTGATGACTTAATAGAAATAATTACTAAAGGTGATATAAATTTCGATATACTAATTGCTACACCTGACATGATGCCAAAACTAGCTAAGTTAGGTAGAATCTTAGGTCCAAAAGGTTTAATGCCATCACCAAAAGCTGGTACGGTAACAACTGATATAAAATTAACTTTAGAAGAATTTAAAAAGGGTAAATTAGAATATAGAGCCGATAAAACAGGTATTGTTCATTTATTGATCGGGAAAAGTAATTTTGCTGATTCTGATTTATTAGAAAACCTAGTTGCTGTCTATACTTCAATTGAAAATAATAAACCTCCTGGAGTAAAAGGACGTTATTTTAAAACTTTTCATATTTGTAGTACAATGGGACCTTCGATCGAAATTGATATTTCTGCCTTAAAACTTTAAATCAATGAAACCAATTATCTTTTGACAAACGAATTAAAAAATATAAAATAAAAATATGACTGAAAAAATTTCGACTTTAATCGATGAACTAAAAACATTAACTTTATTAGAAGCGTCAGAATTAGTTAAAGCTATAGAGGAAACGTTTGATGTTGATGCATCTGCTGGAGGAGGGGTTATGATGATGAACTCAGGTGGCTCAACTTCGGATGATGGTGAAGCAGGGGAAGAAAAAACAGAATTTGATGTAAGTTTAGATGAAGTACCTAAAGACAAAAAGATACCTATCTTAAAGGTAGTTCGCTCTGTAACAGAACTAGGACTAAAAGAAGCTAAAGAATTAGTTGAGAGTACACCAAAAGTTATACAAAAAGGACTAACAAAAGCGGCTGCAGAAGAAACTAAAAAAACACTTGAAGATGCTGGTGCAGTTGTAACCCTGAAATAATGGTTTAATTACTCCTTTAGTAAATATTAAATATAAAGATCAATGATGTTTTTCTCAATAGGGTAGATAAATCAAGTCTAATATTAGACTTGATTTATCTACCCTATTGAGAAAAACATCATTGATCTTTATATTTAATATTTACTAAAGGAGTAATTAAACCATTATTTTAATAAATGCTTTTCAATTTTTTAGAATAGTGCTTCTTCTGCATGACACTCAATTTCACAATCTGTTTGAGGGTAAGCTACACAAGTTAATATAAAGCCTTTTTCAAGCTGCTCCTCTTCTAAAAAAGCTTGCTCTGTTTGATCCACGTCCCCCTTTAATAGTTTACCTGTACATGATGAACAAGCACCAGCACGACAAGAATATGGAAGATTTAAGTTTTGCTCTTCAGCTGCTTCTAAAATAGTTTGGTCGTCAGGACAATCAATTACAGTATTAATTTCTAGGCCTTCATTTACAACGCGTATTTTAAACATACAATTAAATTTGGTTTAAAAATAATAAATATTACAAGCAAAATTTATTTTAATCTAAATAATAACGTAGTATATATTACAGGTAGTTAGAAAATTTGTCAAAGTTATGATCCTTATATATAAATTGCATAGTAAGAAAGTCAAAAACATGTTCACTTAATAGGAGCTTATAACAAATGGCATTACCATGGTACCGTGTTCATACTGTAGTTCTTAACGACCCAGGCCGATTAATTGCAGTTCATTTAATGCATACAGGATTAGTTGCAGGATGGGCTGGTTCAATGGCATTATATGAATTATCTATATTTGATTTCTCAGATCCTATTTTAAACCCAATGTGGCGTCAAGGCATGTTTGTTATGCCTTTTATGACTAGATTAGGTGTTTCTGACTCATGGACTGGATGGGATATTGCCGGAGAGAGATCTGAACCAATTGTAAGTTTATGGTGTTACGAAGGAGTAGCCTATACTCATATTATATTATCAGGTTTATGTTTCTTAGCTGCTGTTTGGCATTGGGTTTATTGGGATCTTGAATTATTCCGTGATCCAAGAACAGGTGAGCCTTCTTTAGATTTACCAAAAATCTTTGGTATACATTTATTCTTATCTGGTTTATTATGTTTTGGTTTTGGTGCATTCCATGTAACTGGATTTTTTGGTCCTGGTATTTGGGTTTCCGATGCTTATGGATTAACAGGCCAAGTTCAACCAGTAGCACCTTCCTGGGGAGCTTCAGGTTTTAATCCTTTCAATCCTGGTGGAATTGCCTCACATCATATGGCGGCAGGAAGCTTTGGAGTCTTAGCAGGTGGTTTTCATTTAACTTTACGACCTCCTCAACGTTTATACCGCGCATTACGAATGGGTAATATTGAAACAGTATTATCTAGTAGTATTGCAGCTGTCTTTTTTGCAGCTTTTATTACTTCAGGAACTATGTGGTATGGCTCTGCAACAACTCCAATTGAATTATTTGGGCCAACAAGATATCAATGGGATAGTGGATATTTCCAGCAAGAAATTGAACGTCGTGTTGAAGTTTCATTAAATGAAGGTTTATCTGAAAGTGAGGCTTGGTCAAGTCTTCCTGATAAATTAGCTTTCTATGACTATATTGGTAATAATCCAGCGAAAGGTGGGTTATTTAGATCTGGTCCGATGAACAAAGGTGATGGAATCGCAGAAGCTTGGTTAGGACACCCAATTTTTAGAGATCGTGAAGGTCGAGAATTAGCTGTACGTCGTATGCCTGCTTTCTTTGAAACTTTCCCTGTAATTTTAATTGATAAGGATGGAATTATTCGTGCAGATATACCATTCAGACGTGCTGAATCTAAATATAGTATAGAACAAGTTGGTGTTAATGTTAGTTTCTATGGTGGTAAATTAAATGGGCAATCATTTAAAGATGCACCAACAGTGAAAAAGTTTGCTCGTAAAGCTCAACTTGGTGAAGTTTTTGAGTTTGATAGAACAAGTTTAGAATCTGATGGAGTATTCAGAAGTAGTCCACGTGGTTGGTATACTTTTGGTCATTTAAATTTAGCATTACTATTCTTCTTAGGTCATTTATGGCATGGTTCACGTACTATATTCCGTGATGTGTTTACTGGTATTGGTTCAGAAGTTACTGAACAAGTAGAATTTGGTGCATTCCAAAAATTAGGTGATGAAACAACTCGTAAACAAGGTGTAGTATAATTTATTTTTTTAATTAATTAAAAGGAAAAAATATGGGCATAGACTTTTCACAACTTTCACAACCAGCATTAGTGTATTCAACTTTATTGATCGGAACACTAATGGTTCTCTTTTTTGCTGTTTTCTTCCGTGATCCACCTAAAATACTTAAGGAATAATTATATATGGTTTATCTTTTCTATCTATCTATAGAAAATTAAAATTCCATTAGAAGGAAAGATAAACCATATATAATTATTCTTTAAATATTAATCTTCATGTTCCTCAAAAGGATCTCTCAAAAATTTTGACCCCGGCCCAAACGCCGTATAAGTTGAATAAGCAGTTATTCCTATTAATAAACTCGATACAAAAATTATTAAAATTGTAGATGTTTCCATAGTTTTTACTTTATTTATAATTATTAAATTACTATACTGACAAGAAATTGTTATTAATTAACTTAAACTTTATTACATTATGGCTTTCAAAACAAAATTAGGTGATATTTTAAGACCTTTAAATTCTGAATATGGTAAAGTAGCGCCAGGTTGGGCTACAACATTACTTATGGGTATAGCTATGCTATTATTTTTAGTTTTTTTATTAATTATTTTACAAATATATAATTCATCATTAATTTTAAATGATGTTGATGTAGATTGGCAAAGTTTAGGTAATTAACGTAAACCGTATAGGTAATTTTTACCCTATTTAATTACACTTTATTTAAAATAAAGTGTAATTAAATAGGGTAAAAATTACCTATACGGTTTACGTTAATGGTTGCAACTTAGTTTTTTTAGGTAAACCAGTATAACTACTTACAAATTTTTCGAAATCTTTCCCGTCAATTGTCTCAATTTGCGTTAATAATGTCGCTAATTGATCTAATAATAAGCGGTTTCTTTCTAATATAGTACAAGCTTTATCAAACCCATCTTCAACAATTTCAATAATTTGCATATCAATCTGATCTGCAACATCAAGGAAACAATCAGGTCTTGTTTGTAAACGTCGACCAAAGAAGATTGAAGGTTGGGGTAAATCCATAGCCATTGGCGTTAAACTAGACATACCAAATCTTGTAACCATTTGTCTAGCTAAAGAATTTACTTTAAAAAAGTCATTACTAGCACCACTCGTTATTTCCATTTTACCAAAAATAACTTTTTCTGCTGCTCTTCCACCAAGGGTACCTATTAATCTAGAAGATAATTGGCCTCGTGTTAAAAGAGGTTGCTCATCCGGTGTAAACCAAGTTAATCCTTGAGCACGCCCACGAGGAATTAAGGTTACTTTTTGAACATCATCATGATTTTTTAATAAGGTCCCAGCTAAAGCGTGTCCAACTTCATGATAAGCAACTAACCTTTTATTTCTAGAATCATTTAAAAGAACTCCCTCTAGACCAGCGATAATTCTTTCAATAGCTGTATATATTTGTTTAATTGATATTGTTTCTAGGTTAGCACGAGCTGTTAAAATCGCAGCTTCATTAAGTATATTAGCTAAATCTGCCCCTGAAAACCCAGCAGTTCTTTGTGCAATAAATTTAAGGGATGTTTTAGAGTCTATGTTTTTATTGCGACTATGAACTTTCAAAATTTCTATACGGCCATAGATATCTGGTAAATTAACTGTTATTTGTCGATCAAAACGACCGGGACGTAATAAAGCGGAATCTAAAACATCAGCTCTGTTTGTAGCTGCAATAACAATTATACCACTTGTAGGTTTAAACCCATCCATTTCCGTTAAAATTTGGTTTAATGTTTGTTCTCTCTCATCATTAGTTCCTCCAACACCTGTTCCCCTTTGTCTACCGATTGCATCAATTTCATCAATAAATAAAATACATGGAGAATTTCGCTCTGCGGTTTCAAATAAATCACGAACGCGGGAAGCACCTATCCCAACGAACATTTCAACAAATTCGGAACCAGAAATACTAATAAATGGCACACCTGCCTCTCCAGCAATTGCTTTTGCTAATAAAGTTTTCCCTGTCCCAGGAGGTCCAACTATGATTACTCCTTTCGGAGGGTTAGCACCAACGGCTGTAAATAATTGTGGCATTTTAAGAAAGGAAACAAATTCTTCGAATTCTTGTTTAGCTTCATCAATACCAGCAACATCACTAAAGGAAACACCAGTATTCGCATCTAATTGAATTTTTGCACGAGCTTTACGTAAGTTCCCAAAGAAGTCATAATTACTACCTTCAGAAAAAAATAGTTGGAAAACAACTAAAAGTAAAACCGGAACTAAAAGCGCACTTAGAATAGACCATGCTGATTCAAAAGTTACAGCTGGGTGAGCTGTAAAGTCTATTTGATATTCTCTTAATTTTAAAATTAAAGATGAATTACGTATAGGTACTTTTACACCGATATGCTGTAATTTATCACCTAAAGAACCAAAAGCATCAAATACTACAATTTCAGCATTTTCATATAAATCTACTTTTTTTATATCACCATTTTCTAAATAACTTAAAAATTTATCAAAAGAAATCATTTCACTGGGATGACTCTCTTTATAATTAATTAAATTACTACCCAAGTCTAAAAAATTGTCCCACTTAAAATAAACAAAACCTGAAATAACTGCTAACCCAATTAAAAGTATATAGAAAATCTTTGGGGTTTCATTTTTCATAAATGTCTCTCCTTAGCACACGTTAATAATATAGTATTATTAACACATACCATATAAAAAAACAACTAAATAAAAATTTTATGTAAACTTACTGAAAAACAAAATATAATTCCATTTATAACTATTAATTAAATTATTTCTAAACAACTAGAATACTATGGTAGAAAAAGGAGAAAAAGTACGTATTTTAAGAAAAGAATCATATTGGTATAATGACGTTGGAACTGTTATAATAGTAGAAAAAAGTGCTTCAAATTATCCTGTTTTAGTGAGATTTGTAAAAGTCAACTATAGTGGTACAAATACATCGAATTTTAAACAGGAAGAGTTAATAGCAGCATAGTATTATTATTCCTCTTCCAGTTTTAAATTTAAAACTGGAAGAGAAATAATAATACTATTTATAACTATATAATTCAGTGGATACACCGGGTGAAAGATCTAATAGTAATAGAGTATTAACGATTTTTTTCGAATCCGATTGGATATCAATAATTTTTTTATATCGACGGATTTCAAACTGTTCTCGAGAGTCTTTATTTACATGTGGAGATCTTAAAACACAATATGACCTTTTTTTTGTAGGGAATGATATAGGGCCCGCTACACTTAAAATCGATTTTTCGTTCGCTAAAGCGTCCAATATTTTTTTGCAGCATTGATTTAAAACTAAATGATTAAAAGACTGTAAAATAATTCGTATTTTTTCTTTTGACATAAAAATATAACTTATTGAATAATTTTTGAAACAACACCAGCACCAATAGTTCGACCACCTTCACGAATAGCAAATCGCATTCCTTCTTCAATTGCAATTAAAGAAATTAGTTTTGCTGTCATTTTAACACGATCACCTGGCATAACCATTAATGTTTTTTCACCTTCGTCAGTAATAAAACTTAAAATTTCACCTGTAACATCTGTTGTTCTTACATAGAATTGAGGTCTATACCCTGGGAAAAACGGAGTATGGCGACCACCTTCTTCTTTCGTTAAAATATAAAGTTCGGATTCAAAAGTATTATGGGGTGTGATTGTTCCAGGTTTTGATAAAACCATTCCACGTTCTATATCATCTTTTTGTAACCCACGTAATAAAATCCCTACATTATCTCCTGCTACACCTTCATCTAAAGTTTTTTGGAACATTTCAACCCCAGTTACTGTTGTTGATTTAGTATCACCTAAACCAACTAGATCCACTGTTTCACCTACTTTTACAATTCCACGGTCAATTTTACCAGTAGCAACTGTTCCTCGGCCAGTAATTGAAAAAACATCTTCAATCGCCATTAAGAATGGTTTATCAACATCCCGAATCGGTGTTGGGATATAGTTATCAACTGAATCCATTAAACTATAAATTTTATCAACCCATTTATTATCACCTTTTTCTAGAGTAGGCTCATTATTAATGGCATCAAGAGCTTGTAAAGCAGAACCAGTAAGTATTGGTATATCATCACCAGGGAAATCGTAATTAGATAATAGTTCTCGAACTTCTAATTCCACTAATTCTACTAATTCAAGATCATCTACCTGGTCTTCTTTATTTAAAAATACCACGATATGCGGTACACCCACTTGTTTAGATAGTAAAATATGTTCACGTGTTTGAGGCATCGGGCCATCAGCTGCTGAAACAACTAAAATTGCACCATCCATTTGTGCCGCACCAGTAATCATATTTTTAACATAATCTGCGTGTCCTGGACAATCTACATGGGCATAATGACGACTTTCTGTTTCATATTCTACATGTGCAGTGTTTATCGTAATTCCACGTGCACGTTCCTCAGGTGCTGCATCAATATCTTCATATTTTTTTGCATTATTAGTATCATCTTTAAGGGATAAAACAGCGGTAATTGCAGCAGTTAATGTAGTTTTACCATGATCTACATGTCCAATTGTTCCAATATTTATATGTGGTTTCGTACGGTCATATTTTTCACGAGCCATAATATATAGTCCTTGTGTTATTTTATATTTTTTACTTTTGGCGTTTAATTAAATAACATTTAATTAATAGAAATGCTTAAGAACGGAAATGAGCAAAAGCCTTATTTGATCTTGCCATACGATGAGTTTCATCTTTTTTACGGATTGCATTACCCGAGCCTTTAGAAGCGTCAATAATCTCATTTGCTAATTTGATTGCTATTGTTTTTCCTGAGCGAGCTCTAGCAAATTGGATAATCCAGCATAAACCTAAATTAATACCTCGAAATTTTTTTACTTCAATAGGCACTTGATAAGTAGAACCTCCAACACGCTTAGATTTTATCTTAACTGCAGGACTTACATTTTTTACAGCTTTTTCAAAAATCTTTAATGGCTGATTATTGGTTCTCTCTTTTATAATATCAAATGCTTCATAAATTATTTTTTGTGCTACAGTTTTTTTGCCACTTTTCAAAATTTTTGATATCATTAAACTTACTAAAAAACTATCATAAACTGAATCAGCTATGGGAAATTTTCTTTTTTTATTTGTACGACGTGACATAATTTATTTTATTAACCTTTTTTTTTTATTTTACTGGTTTTTTCATACCATATTTTGAACGACCCTGGCGTCGATCTTTTACCCCAATTGTATCTAGAGTTCCTCGAATAATATGATAACGTACTCCTGGTAAATCTTTTACTCTTCCGCCACGAAGTAAAACTACAGAATGCTCTTGCAAATTATGACCAATTCCCGGGATATATGCCGTAACTTCAAACCCAGAAGTTAACCTAACTCGAGCTACTTTTCTTATTGCTGAGTTTGGTTTTTTTGGTGTAATTGTATGAACCCTCGTGCATACCCCTCTACGTTGAGGACAACTTTTTAATGCAGGTGATTTTGTTCGGGGTTGAATTTTTTTACGTCGTACTCGAATAAGTTGTTGTATAGTTGGCATATATTTAAGTTTTAATTAATTTATAGGTTTTAGCTAACCACATTTTCAATCTTGTATTTTTTTAAGAACCTTTCAACACGACCTTCAGTATCGATTATTCTTTGTGACCCTGTATAAAAAGGATGGTTACCTGACCAAATATCAACATGTAATTCAGGTTTTGTTGAACCTACAATCATGATTAATTGCCCATCATAATAAACTTTTGTATCATTAAACCATTTTGGATGTATATTCTTTTTAGGCATAGAAATAATGTATAAAATAAATATATAGTAAAATATTTTTTGAAATTAACGTTTTGAGTACTGAGAAGCTTTTCTGGCTTTTTTTAAACCATATTTACGACGTTCTTTAATTCGTGCATCACGTTTTAAAAAACCTTCAAATTTTAACATAGGTCTAAAATTCAGCTTATCAACTTTACAAAGAGCTCTTGCAATTCCTAATCTTATTGAATCAGCCTGCCCAGTTAAACCACCACCCTTCACATTCGCAATAATTTTATACTTTTTATCTAATTTAACCTTTTTTAAAGGTAAGCTTATTTGGTTTAAGTAAGTAAAATTTTGCTGAAAGTATTGTTCTGCTTTACGACCATTGACTTCACATGTTATTTGAGAAGTTGATTCTGTAAAAGGTACTAAATAAACGATTGCTGTAGATTCTTTTTTTCTACCAATACCATAAATATGGGGATTAGTTTCATTTTTACTTGTCATAGACTTTAATTATTATAATTCTATTTTTTGAGGTTTTTGAGACATATGTGGATGCTCTTGACCTTTATATACTTTTAATTTTGTAAATAGTTTTCGACCTAAACGATTTTTTGGTAGCATTCCTTTAATGGCTTTTTCAAGAATACGTTCTGGGATACGAATTTGTAACTCTTCAAAACTTTCAACTGTTTTTCCACCAGGTCGCCCAGAATGGCGAAAGTATAATTTTTGTACTCGTTTCTTACCACTTACATTTATTTCACTGGCATTTACTATTATAATGTAATCACCAACATCTTGTGCAGGGGTAAAAATAGTTTTATTTTTACCTCTTAATAAATTAGAAACTTCTGTAGCTAATCGACCTAAACATTTATCTTTTGCATCAATTATATACCATTGTTGTTTTAAATCACGTTTCGACGGAATAAAAGTATCTTTCATAATAATATTAAATTCTATAATAAAGTTGAATAAGGAGAAAAATTCTAATAGTATAAAGGATTAATCAGTCGGTGGTTCATAAAAAAGCGTTAATTTATTCTTTATTTCTTCTACTGATTTCGGACCTAGCCCTTCTATAGTTATTAAATTAGGAGAAGGGTATTCCATTAAATCCCAAGTAAAATTGATATTAACCTTATTTAAAGCTTTAATTATTCGTTTTGATAAACCTAAGCCTTTTAAAGATCCACTCTCCATATCAGTTACGCGTTTTAGTAATCTTTCTTCTGGCGTAATTTTTTTACTAACATTAATTTTCTCTTGCCTTTCTGTGTTTTCTATAATTTCAATTTTTTCTTTTTCGGATTTTATTTCCGTTCCTATAACTTCGATTGTTTCCTTCTTTAGCTTTACGTTCGTTTTTTTTATTGTTTTATCAATCTCTAGTGGTGCATTTAGAGAACCCCTATCTTTTTTAATAGGTTTTTCTTTTTCTATTTCCTTATAATCAAAACAAGGAAACTCCATATTAGTAATTGTTGATAACATATACCCTAGCATATTTCGGGCTTGAATCAATGCTTGATGCGGTAATAAAGTACCATTAGTAAAAATTTCTAGATGAAGTTCCTCATTTGTATTTTCAACATCTTGCGGTAATGGTTTAATATAAGAATTAACCTTCAATACTGGGGCAAAATTAGAATCGATTGGGATAAAATCTGTAGCTCCTTCTAGTTTTTGATTTTTAGCTAAAATATAAGATTTCCCGTATTCTATTTTTATTGCTAATTCAATTAATGAGTCATCAGAAATTGTTAATAAATGAGTACTAGGGTTTAAAACTTTAATACCCTTAGGTAAAGTAAGAGCTCCTGCAGTTATTATAGCTGGTCCCTGTGCTTTCAATAATCCATAACAAGCTTGACCCGTGTTATTTTGATCATATATAATAATTTCTTTTAAATTTAATATGATTTCAAGAAGATCTTCACGAATTCCCTCCAAAGGAGTGAATTCATTATTTACACCGGCAACTCGAACCCCAGTAATACGAAACCCATATAAATTTGACAGTAACGCACGTCTTAACATATTACCAATTGTAGTTCCCTCACTTTGTTCTAATGAAGTAAAAACAAAATGTCCATAAAATTCATTCCGGTTTAATAAATCTAAGTCTACACACTTACATTTACTATTTATCTTCATTATTTATCTCCTTTCGATTAATCTCTATGTATTTTAGTTGTATAGAACTAGAACAGATATATAATTTGTAGTTCCTTTTATAAAATTAAACTATTTCATTATTTTTACAAAAAAATTTAATTTAATTCATTCTAAACTCTTCTACGTTTAGGAGGGCGACAACCATTATAAGGTATAAACGTTACATCTTTTATAGAAACGATTCTTATTCCTTTTTGATAAACTGCTCTAATAGCAGGTTCTCTACCTGGTCCAGAACCTTTGATAACAACTTCTAATCTTTTAAGCCCATATGCTTCTTTAGCTATTAATGCAGCTTTTTCAGCAGCTTTTTGCGAAGCAAATGGGGTGCCTTTTCGAGATCCTTTAAAATCAACAGTCCCCGATGAAGCCCATGATAGTGTGTTTCCATTTAAATCACTTACTGTTACAATTGTATTATTAAAAGTAGCGTGTACATGCATAGTTCCAGTCACAATAGTGCGCTTCATTTTTTTCTTCATTTCTTACATTCTCCAACCTGTAGTTAAATTTTCTAAATATGATTTACTTGTTTTTTCCTGCTACCGTTTTTTTTCCTCCTCTTCTAGTTCTAGCGTTAGTTCTTGTTCTTTGCCCTCGAACAGGTAATCCTGCACGGTGTCGACGACCTTTAATTGAACCATTTTCCATTAATCGTTTTATATTTAAATTTGTTAAACGGAATAGGTCAGCTTCAAGTTGGTAATTTTTTTCTAAAACCTTTCTCAGATTACTAATATCTTCGTCAGATAAATCTTTTGTTCTTACACCTGTTTCATCAGCATCTTTTAATCCTGCTGTGTCTAAAATTTCTTGCGCCCTAGATAAACCAATACCGTAGATTCCAGTTAAAGCATACTTAATTTTTTTATTGTTTGCCAAATCTATTCCAAGAAATCGAACCATATTTTATCTCCATTTTCTTTTTTAATTTAACCTTGTCGTTGCTTATGTTTTAGATTAGTACAAATTACTTGAACTCGACCATGGCGACGTATAATTCTACATTTTTCACACATTTTTTTTACTGAAGGTCTAACTTTCATATTTTTTATAAATTATATAGTTTTTTATTTTAAATGATTTTAAATGATTTTAAATTACTTCGTTCCTTCAAAGATTTAAAACATAGTTTCAGCGTTTAATAAATTCCGAACTTTTCTAAAAGTATCTACTAAAACATTAACTAAAATAAGTTGAGAAGTTAACCCAAACCCACGTAAATTTAAATTATTTACTGGCAATAAATATTCTAAGCCATTCAGTAGAATAAGAACACCAATAAGAAATACAGCATTTAAAATTGTTAATCTTTTAATAGTTATTGATAAGTAACTTTGTGTTGATTTACCTGGATTGATTCCTTTTATTGTAACAGAATTTTTACGAAATTGTTCAGTCATATCTTTTGGGTCTAAAAGTATAGTTGAATAAAATGATGTAAAAAAAAAGACTAATATACCATAGGTAGACCAATAAAAAATTTTTCCAATTCCCAAGGTTAAATTTGTCGAAAGAGAATTTAAAAAAGAAAACAATTCGATATTAATAAGTTGTCCATAGATTAAATTAGTAAGAGAAGAGAGAATAACCATTACCGAAGAAGTAAAAACTAAAGGCATTACTCCTGCTTGGTTAACACGAAGAGGTAAATTACTATTATTCCATAATGAAAATTTATTTACATTACGTAATAATTGACTTGCAGAAACTAATGGGATTTTTACCATTGCCTCATTTATATAAATACACCCAACTGTTGTTAATAGAAATATTCCACTAATAAAAAAACTAATTATAATATTTTGGTTTGATAAAGCTAAAACCATAGCTCTAAGTTGATCAGGGAAATTTGAAACAATATTAAAACAAATTAATATAGAGGATCCATTACCTATACCATCTTTTGTAATCAATTCGCTAAACCATAGAATAATCATTGATCCTGCTATTAAAGTCAGACTTATTTGAATTAATACCAAAATATTCCAATTAAATATTAATGGGCGAAAACTATAAGTTGTGACAATACTTTCAATAATGGCACAAAAAAAAGTTAAATATCTAGTATAATCTGTAAGTTTACGTCGACCATATTCACCTTCTTCTTTTTGTAATTTTAAAAGAGTTGGGTTAATAGTAGTTAAAAGTTGAATTATAATAGAGGCATTTATATTAGGTAGGATTCCAAGACTTAATATACTAAAAGAAGCGTTTTCACCTCCAGAAAAACTATTCAAAATCGAAGCAACTGCAGTTGTTGAAGTATTTGATTCTAATAAAGGAGAAAATGTTTTAATATCTATATATGGAAGCGGTATAAAACTACCTATCCTAACTAATGTAAGTAAGCCAATTGTTAAAAAGAAACGTTGTCGAAAAGAAAGAGTATTTTTACTTCGTAATTGTAAATTCATGGAAAAATTTAAATAAATAGATATTTTTCTTATATTAACAAATATTTATCCTTATTTCCCTAACACTTGTTCTAAGGATATTTGTCGTTTTTGCATCACTTTCTCAATTGTATTTAAACTTTGTAAAGCAACGATAGTAGCCCTAGCATTATTTAAAGGATTATTAGAACCAAGTTGTTTTGATAAAATGTTTTTAATACCCGCAAGTTCTAAAACAATACGTACCGAGCCCCCAGCAATAACACCTGTCCCTGGAACTGCAGGTCTAATAAAAACTTTAGAACCACCTGCTATACCAACTATAGCATGAGGGATTGTTTTACCTTCAGCAATAGGAATTGTTAGTACATTTTTTTTGGCATCAGTTTCTGCTTTTTTTATAGCAGTACTCACTTCTTCCGCTTTCCCTACACCTACCCCGACTCTTTCTTCCATATCACCAACAACAACAGTTGCCCGGAAACTTATTTTTTTTCCACCTTTTACTACTTTTGAAACTCGAGAAATTTTTACTACTCTTTGTTCCCAACGAATTTTTCTATTTGGAGTGGTCATAAATGTGCTAAAATACTTAATAAATTTATATTTAAAACTTATAATTACTAAAAATTTAACCCAACTAACCTAGCACCTTCGGCTAGTTCTTTTATTCTCCCGTGATAAGATTTTTTTCCTCTGTCAAATATTATTTCTTTAATATTTTCTTTTAATAATCGTGTACCAATAATTTCTCCGACAATTTTTGAAGCCAGTTTGTTTGAAGTTTTTTCGCATTTTCCTTTTACTTCTAATTCTAACGTAGAACAACTTATAATTGTCTTTGAACAGGAATCATCAATAACCTGAGCATAAATATGTTTATTTGAACGAAAAACAGCTAATCGTGGTTTAAGATTATTACCTTTAATTATTTTCTTCTCTCTTTTTCCCATAATTTATTATTTCCCTGATTTTCCTACTTTACGTTTAATAATTTCACCTTTATATAATATGCCTTTACCCTTATATGGTTCAGGAGGACGTTTACTTCTTATTGTTGCAGCTAATTGACCTACAAGTTCATTATCAAACCCTGTAATAATTATCCCTACATTTTTTTCTACTTTAATTTCAATACCTAAGGGTATTGCTATTAAAACTGGATGGCTATAACCTAAATTTAGAACTAAATCTCTATCTTTTAATTGAGCACGATAACCAACTCCTTGAAGTTGAAGTGTACGTTCAAATTTTTGTGAAACTCCAACCACCATATTATTAATTAAAGTTCTACTTAAACCATAAAGTTGGTTCGCAATTCGTGTATTTTCATTTTTAGTTACGTAAATAATATTATCACGTAATTCGACTGAAATTAAATCTGAAATTTTTCTAAAAAGTTTCCCATGTGGTCCTGAAACCTCGATATTGTTTTGATTAACCTCAACTTGAACATTAGATGGTACCTTTATAGGTAATTTACCGATTCTTCCCATATAAATTTAAACCTTTATTCTTTATTACCAAATATAACAAATAACCTCACCACCAACGCCTAATTTTTTTGCTTTATTATTTGTAAGAATTCCTTTGGAAGTTGATAATATAGCTATCCCCAAATTACTTAAAACATTAGGTAAATTGCTTTTATTCACATAAATCCTTAAACCAGGCTTACTTATCCTTTTAATACCTGTAATGATTGGTTGTCTTTTTTGACTATGATATTTTAAGCAAAGTAATAAATATTTCCTATTAGAAACTTCAATTTCTTCAAAATTAGAAATATAACCTTCTTCTTTTAAAATTTTTACAAGTGAATACGTTACTTTTGTTTTTATAACTCGGACAATTTGGTGACGAACCAAATTTGCATTTCTAATGCGAGTTAGTGTATCTGCAATAATATCTGTTGTCACTATATTTTAATACTCCTTTTTAATTAGTTAATGGGAAACCAAACTCTTTTAGAAGCGCAATACCTTCAGTTTTTGTTTGTGCTGTTGTTACTATGGCAATATTAAAGCCTTTTATTTGGTCTACATTTTCATAGCTAATTTCAGGAAATACCAATTGCTCTTTTAATCCAAAATTATAATTACCATTGCGGTCAAAACCTTTTAAACTTAACCCCCTAAAATCTCTAATTCTTGGTAAAACCAGATGAATTAATTTTTCTAAGAAAGCATACATTTTTTTACTTCTAAGGGTTACCGTTATACCTAAAACCATTTCTTCTCGAACTTTAAAACCTGCTATAGATTTCTTTGCTTTTGTTAATATTGGCTGTTGTCCTGTGATTAAACGCATTTCATCAACAGACTTTTGTAATGTTTTGTTATTTTGACCATCTACACCTAACCCTCGATTTAGCTGAATTTTAACTAATTTTGGAACTTGATGGTTATTCTTATAGTTAAATTGTTTAACTAAATTAGGGAATACTAAATCTTTGTATAAAAATTTTAAATTTTTTGCCTCAATTTCATTATCATTTATCATAAAATATTACTCCTGGTAAAGTGCTACATTTGAACTATGGATGGGAAATTCAATCCTTTTAATTTCGCCATTCTCTTCGGGACGAGTAGGCTTAACATGTTTAATCCTTATATTTATACCTTCAATAATAAGTTTGTTTTCTTGTTTTATGATTTTTTTTACAAGGCCTACTTTTCCTTTTTCTTGACCAGAAATTATTTTTACTTTTTCCCCTATTTTTACGTGTACCTTCATTTTTAAAGTAGCTTTTTTCTTCATTTAAATAACCTCAGGGGCTAATGAAACAATTTTAGTAAAATCTTTATCACGAATTTCTCTTGCAATCGGGCCAAAAATTCTTGTACCTTTTGGATTTTTATCCATGTTAATAATAACGGCTGCATTATCATCAAAACTAATACTAGTGCCATCTTTACGTAAAACAGCTTTTTTTGTTCTTATAACGACAGCTTTAACAATATCAGATCTTTTAGTTAGCATATTTGGCGTTGCTTCCTTTACCACCCCAATAATAATATCACCAAGTTTTGCATATTTACGACGACCACCTAGTACACGAATGCACATAATTTTTTTTGCACCTGTATTATCTGCTACTGTTAAATACGTTTGTGTTTGTATCATAATAAATTTAAAAACCTTAATTAACGATTACTGCTTTATTTAGTATTTTTTTTACTATCCAACGTTTTTTCTTACTTAATGGTCTACTTTCCTCTAATAATATCTCATCCCCAATATTACAAATATCCTTTGCATCATGTGCTAAATAACGTTTTGTTCTAACTATAATTTTTGAATAAAACTTATGTTTATAACGATACTCAACAGCAACAACAACACTTTTTTGCATTTTATTGCTTATTACAATACCAAGTCTCTGCAGTTTAACCATAAATCATTATTCCTTAAGATAATTTTCTAATTACTTTTTTGTATCATTAATAACTGTGCTAACCTATGTTTTCCATGTTTAAATTGGTGTGATTTAAAAGATTGTTTTGCTCCACGACGTAAACGTAATTTAAACAATTGTTTTTTTATATTTAAAATCTCATTTTCTAAATCATTTTTCTCTAAGTTTTTAATTTCATCGATTTTTGGTAGACTCATAATAGGTATACTTTCTTCTTTAATTTATAAGAAATTTTGTTTTAATTGGTAACTTATAAGACGCAATTATCATTGCTTCTTTTGCAAGTTTTAAAGGAACACCGCTTAACTCAAATAAAATAGTTCCAGGTTTAACTACAGCTACCCAATATTCAACTGATCCTTTCCCTGAGCCCATTCTTGATTCTGCGGCTCTGGCAGTTACTGGTTTATCTGGGAAAACAGTTATCCATAACTTACCACCACGTTTTGTATATCGCGTAATTGTTCTTCTTGTAGCTTCGATTTGACGGGATGTTAACCAAGTAGGTTCTAATGCTTGGATAGCATAATCACCAAAACTAATTTTATTTCCCCTTGAGGCTTTCCCTTTTAATCTACCACGGTGTTGTTTTCGAAATTTTGTTTTTTTAGGGCTAAGCATTTTCTTAAATTTTGTAATGTTATTAAATAAATTTTTTCGCTAATATCTCATTTTTAAAAAGCCATATTTTAATTCCTAAGATGCCATAAGTTGTTTGAGCAACTTTATACGAATAGTCAATATTAGCACGTAATGTTTGAAGCGGAACACGTCCTTCACGCACCCATTCTGTTCTCGCAATCTCCGCGCCATTTAAGCGACCGGCTATTTGAACTTTAATTCCTTTTAGTTCATCTTCTGTTCTGTAGCGTCGAAGGATTTCTCGGATACACTTTCTGAATGAAACTCGTTCCTCTAGTTTTTTTACTAAAACGTCAACTAATATATTAGCTTCTGTATATGGTTTTGTAATTTCAACAATGTTTATTAAAACTTTTTTGTTTTTTAGAAGTGCACTAAGTTCTTGATCTAATGTTCTTAATAATGATCCTGATTTACCTACAATACGACCAGGTACTACAGATTGTATTTCAATATAAAGTCTTTTTTTTGTCTCGTTACGTTTAATAATAAGTTTAGTAATCCCCGAATAACCGACGTTATTTGAAATCAAAAATTTAGAGATATATTCTCTTATAGTATAGTCCTCTTTTAAAAAGGAAATATAAGAATTTGTTCCACTATACCATAATGATCTATCTTCTTGTATAATTCCCAGTCTAAAGCCCAAAGGATGTGTTTTATGTCCCATAATCTAGTCTCGTATTAGTTTTATTAAAAATTTATTTATGAATATATTAAGTATTAGGTTCTAAAATTATAGTAATATGACAAGTTGGTTTACGAATTTGATAACCTCTACCTTGTGCACGTGGTCTAAACCTACGTAATACTGGACCTTGATCAGCAAAAACTGTTTTAACAATTAGATCTTCTTTATTCAAACCATTATTATTTTCAGCATTTGCAGCGGCTGAGTTTAATACTTGCCAAATTGGCCCACAAGCCCTATAAGGCATAAATTGTAATAGCATTAAAGCTTCTAAATATGAACGCCCACGAATCTGATCTAAAACACGTCGAACTTTATGTGATGATATTCTAATATATTTGCTGATAGCTTTTGCTGTTTGTTTATTTTTCATTTATTTGTTAAATATTTATTTCTTTTTTGTACGTCTATCACTACTTTTTATATGTGAACGAAAGTTTCTAGTTGGTATAAATTCTCCAAGTTTATGACCAATAATTTGGTCAGATATAAAAAGTGGGATATGCTTTTTACCATTATATACTGAAATTGTATGGCCGATCATCGCTGGAATAATCATAGATGAGCGTGACCAAGTCTTAATTGAGGTTTTTTTCCCCGTTTCATTCATTTTTTCAATTTTTTGTAGCAAATGATAAGCTATAAAAGGTCCTTTACGAAAAGATCTTGCCATAAATTTATTTGAAGATAAAATTATAAAAATAATTAAAAGAACAGTTAGTCTTATACTCTAGAACGAACTATATAAATATCACTATACTTCTCTTTTTTTCTTGTTTTAACACCAAGTGCAGCTTTACCCCAAGGAGTATAAGCTTTAGGACGTCCAATAGTTGCGCGGCCTTCTCCCCCCCCATGTGGATGGTCGCAAGGATTCATAACAGAACCACGCACTGTTGGCCTAATACCCAACCAACGTTTACGACCTGCTTTCCCTAACTTAATATTATTGCTATCTCGATTACTTACGATACCAATTGTTGCATAACAACTTTTATGAACAATCCTAATTTCTTTAGAAGGTAAACGTACTGTTACATAGTTATTCTCTTTTGCTAAAATTCTTGCTGAAGTCCCTGCTGCTCGAACAATTTGACCACCTTTATTATAAGACAATTCTATATTGTGAATAGAGGTACCTAAAGGTATGTTTTCTAAAGGTAATGCATTACCAATTTCAACAGGTGCATTTGGGCCAGACATTATTTTACTGCCAATTTTCAAAGAATCCGGACAAATTATATAAGTTTTATCACCATTTTCATAATGGATTAATGCAATCCTAGCGTTACGATTAGGATCGTATTCAATAGAAAAAACATTGCCTAAAATGTCATGTTTTTTACGTTTAAAATCTATAATACGATATCTTCTTTTATGACCACCACCATGGTGACGTGTTGTAATTAAACCTTGGTTATTACGACCTTTTTTTCGATGATTTCTACCAATTAACTTTTTTTCTGGTTTTGTCTTAGTAATTTCATCAAAAGAAGAAAAAACAGTATTTCTTGTACCAACAGTATAAACTTTACAAATACGAATAGCCATAAATATTATTCCTCTTCCTCTTTATTTGATAGTTATGTTATTAGTTAGTAGAAAAAAGATCAATTTTATTATCCTTTGCTAATTTCACAATTACTTTTTTGTAACGAGGTCTAACACCTGTAAATTGACCCACACGACGTTTTTTCTTAGGTAAGTTACAACTATTAACTTTAATAACACTTACATCAAATAAAAACTCAATTACCTTTTTTATACTAACTTTAGTTAATTTGGGATCTACTAAGAATGTGTATTGGTTATTTTCTAATAATAAGTTTGTTTTAATAGTCGTAACAGGGTATTTGATCAAATCAATACTTGAACTAAATTTTATTCTAGCCATTATAAGTTTCCTCAATTGTTTTTAAACTATCTTTAGTAATCAATAAATTTTTAGCTAATAAAACTTGTTTTAAGTTTAAGTTATTTGCAACTATTAACTTAATTGTTTTTATATTTCGAGTAGATTTAATTAATTTTTCTTCTATTTTTGGGACAACAATTAATGTATTTTCAAATAAATTTATACCAAAACTATTTAATATTTTAATAATTTTACTAGTTTTGTATTCTAAAAAATTAAAATTATCTATTATTGTAATATCTTTTTGTTTAGCACTTAATAAACTTCTTAAGCTTAATTGCCATTCCTTACGATTTAGCTTACTAGAATACAATTTTGGTTTTGGACCAAAAGAAACTCCTCCACCTTTCCATAAAGGTGATCTATTTGAACCTGCACGAGCTCTTCCAGTACCTTTTTGTCTCCAAGGTTTACGACCCCCACCTTTTACTTCTGCTCTAGTTAATGTATTGGCAGTACCTTGTCTTTCATTAGACCTTTGTGTTAAATAGGCACGTTGAATAACATAATTAATTGTATGAGTTGCTTCTTTCAATTTTAAAGTTAATGTTACCTCATCTCCACTTTCTTCTCCTGTTAAAATTTTAACAGGAAAAGTAAGAATTTTTTGTAAAATCATAAATAATTTTTTAGTTTATTATTAAAATTTAATTTGAACGAACAATATTTAGTAAATTACCAGGTTTACCTGGTACATTACCTTTTAAAATTAAAAGATTTTGTTTTGGATCAATCCCTAAAATTTCTAGTTTTGATACAGTAATCTTTTTTGCTCCTAATTGTCCTGCCATTAGTTTTCCTGGAAACACTCGACCTGGTGTCGTTCCTGGCCCTATTGAACCTGGAGCTCTATGGTTTTTAGAACCGTGAGTCATTGGTCCACGTTTAAATTTATGTTTTTTTTGGTTTCCACTAAACCCTTTACCTATAGATTTTCCAGTAACATTAACAAATTGACCAATCTCAAAATGATTAACATTTAATGATTGGCCTAATGAGTAATTTTCTAAATCCATAACTTTATATTCACACAAATCAGATAAGGGTGGTAACCCATTTTTTTTTAAGTGTCCTAATTCAGGTTTTTTTAGGTTTAAAGTTCGCCCTTTTGAATGCCCAATTTGAACTGCATTATACCCATTAAGTTTTTCCGTTTTAATTTGAGTAATAAAACATGAACCAATACGTACTACAGTTACAGGCAAAGCTAAACCGTCTTTATCAAAAACTTGCGTCATGCCAATTTTATTTCCAAATATTCCAATAGACACAATTATTTATACTCCAAGTTTATATTTTAGAACTAAATTAATATAGTAAATATACCAATTAAAGTAATCGACATATAAGTTAAATTGTAAATAAAATTATTCAATCTTATTAATTAATAATCTAGTTAATTTTTGTCTATGTCCAATCTTTTTACGATATTTCTTTTTAGGTTTCATCTTAAACACAAGGATTTTTGGCCCTAAAAAATGTTTACTCACTACTCCTTTTACTACGACATTGTTTAAATAGGGTTGACCGATAAGAGTATTTGTTTTCTGTTTAACAAATAAAACTCGTCGGATTAAAATAGTACTACCGATTTTAAGAATTAATCTATTAAACTCAATAAATTTTTTAGGTTCTACCCAAAATTGACGCCCACTGGCTTCGATAATTGCGTATTCCATTGAATAAAAATTATATAACCCTAAGTAATAGTTTTTCAAATTTCTTGATACTATTTTATTTTTTTAACTCTAATTCAAATATAAAAGTCCTGGCATAAGCTATCTTCCCAAAGGACTCCTCCTTAAGTATTGTAACTGTTATAGCGTTTCACCATTGAGTTCGAAATGGATCAATGTGGTTCCACTATCCTTTAAACACCAAGACAATATTTTTTAAAGCTAGAAAAAAGTTCAAGTCCTCGATCTATTAGTACATCTCAGCTTAATATATTACTATACTTCTACTTGATGCCTATTTGCAAACCGTTCTTAAAAGAACGGTTCTGTAACGGCTAGTCTTGCCGTGATCTTACTTGCTTTCACAATAAGAGTACTCATCTTGAGGTGGGCTTCCCACTTAGATGCTTTCAGCGGTTATCCTTTCCATACGTAGCTACCCAGCGTTTACCATTGGTATGATAACTGGTACACCAGCGGTATGTTCTTCTCGGTCCTCTCGTACTAAAGAAGAATCCTCTCAATACTCTAACGCCTACACCGGATATGGACCGAACTGTCTCACGACGTTCTGAACCCAGCTCACGTACCGCTTTCATGGGCGAACAGCCCAACCCTTGGGACGTACTACCGCCCCAGGATGCGATGAGCCGACATCGAGGTGCCAAACCTCCCCGTCGATGTGAACTCTTGGGGGAGATCAGCCTGTTATCCCTAGAGTAACTTTTATCCGTTGAGTGACGACTTTTCCACTCAATATCGCCAGATCACTAAGACCGACTTTCGTCTCTGTTCGACTTGTAGGTCTCACAGTCAAGCTTCCTTATGCCTTTACACTCTTCAATCGATTTCTGACCGATCTGAGGAAACCTTTGTACGCCTCCGTTACCTTTTAGGAGGCGACCGCCCCAGTCAAACTGCCCGCCTGAAACTGTCCCCTGACCGGCTAACGATACAGGGTTAGAATTCTAGTTTTATTAGAGTGGTATCTCACTGATGGCTCAATTACTCCCGTAAGAGTAACGTCAAAGCCTCCCACCTATGCTGCGCAAATAAAACCCGAAGCCAATTTCAAGTTACAGTAAAGCTTCATAGGGTCTTTCTGTCCTGGTGCAGGTAGTCCGCATCTTCACAGACAAGTCTATTTCACCGAGTCTCTCTCTGAGACAGTGTCCAAATCGTTACGCCTTTCGTGCGGGTCGGAACTTACCCGACAAGGAATTTCGCTACCTTAGGACCGTTATAGTTACGGCCGCCGTTCACCGGGGCTTCAGTTATCAGCGTCGTTAAAAAACTAACCAACTTCTTTAACCTTCCGGCACTGGGCAGGCGTCAGCCCCCATACGTTGTCTTACAACTTAGCGGAGACCTGTGTTTTTGGTAAACAGTCGCTTGGACCTTGTTATTGCAACCTAATAGGTACCCCTTCTCCCGAAGTTACAGGGTTATTTTGCCGAGTTCCTTAGAGAGAGTTATCTCGCGCCCTTTGGTATACTCTACCAACCCACCTGTGTCGGTTTAGAGTACAGGTATTCTTTATTTATGGCAGTGCAAGCTTTTCTTGGAAGTATAACATCAACTACTTCATATAACGCGCACGTTATTCCGTATTCATGACTCAGCTCAAAGTATTTTCTCTACTTATCAACACCTCGTACACTTAAACCAATAACCAATATTTGGCTAGTCTAGCTGTCTTCGTCCCTCGTTACCAATAAAGAATAGTATAGGAATATTAACCTATTGTCCATCGACTACGCTTTTCAGCCTCGCCTTAGGTCCTGACTTACCCCCCGCGGACGAGCCTTCCGGAGGAAACCTTAGGTTTTCAGGGCATCGGATTCTCACCCATGTTTTCGCTACTCAAGCCGACATTCTCACTTCTGCTTCGTCCACGCCCGCTTACGCTAACGCTTCAATCTATAACAGAACGCTCCCCTACCGATATATTAATATCTCACAGCTTCGGCAAATTACTTAGTCCCGTTCATTTTCGGCGCAGGATTACTCGACCAGTGAGCTATTACGCACTCTTTAAAGGATTGCTGCTTCTAAGCAAACCTCCTGGTTGTTTAAGTCTTCCCACCTCCTTTACCACTTAGTAATTATTTAGGGGCCTTAGCTGGTGATCTGGGCTGTTTCCCTCTTGACAATGGAGCTTATCCCCCATAGTCTTACTGGTTAGCTATACACTTAGTATTCTTAGTTTGCGTCGATTTGGTACCGAATTACCAGCCCGCACCGAAACAGTGCTTTACCCCTAAGCTATAACGCTAACCGCTGCGCCTAAACACATTTCGGGGAGAACCAGCTAGCTCCGAATTCGATTGGCATTTCACCCCTAACCACAGCTCATCTGCTGATTTTTCAACATCAGTCAGTTCGGACCTCCACTTAGTATTACCGAAGCTTCATCCTGGCCATGGTTAGATCATCCGGGTTCGGGTCCGTAATTGGTGACATAAGCGCCCTATTAAGACTCGTTTTCACTATGGCTCCAGTATTTCTTACCTTAACCGTGCCACCAACTACAAGTCGCCGGCTCATTCTTCAACAGGCACGCAGGCAGACGTTAAAAGTCGTCCTTCTGCTGCTTGTAAGCTTACGGTTTCATGTTCTTTTCACTCCCCTCCCGGGGTTCTTTTCACCTTTCCCTCACGGTACTATTACACTATCGGTCATTCAGTAGTATTTAGCCTTACGAGGTGGTCCTCGCAGATTCACACGGGATTTCACGTGCCCCATGCTACTCGGGATACAATCTAAAGGGCTTAATGTTTTCGACTACAAGATTTTCACTTTCTAGGATTTAGCATTCCAACTAATTCGTCTAACATCAAACCTTACTTTATGGTGATTGTCCCACAACCCTTCTTATATAAACCGAAGTTTATATAAGAGGTTTAGGCTTTTCCCGTTTCGCTCGCCGCTACTAAGGGAATCGTTTTTACTTTCTCTTCCTCTAGCTACTAAGATGTTTCAATTCGCTAGGTTCGCTCTTTTCTGCCTATGAATTCAGCAGATAGTTTAAAAAGTTTCCTCATTCGGATATCTCCGGATTATAGCTTGTTTCCAGCTCCCCGAAGCGTTTCGCCGGTAACCACGTCCTTCTTCGCCTCTGAATACCAAGGTATCCCCCGTAAGCCCTTATTTCCTTGAACTTAAAAAAGTTTTATTTCTAGCTTTAAAAATTAACTCCAACTTG